GAAATAGGAAAGGATCATATAGAACTGTTTTAAATTTAAAACGGATCAGCCGGCCCGGCCTACGAATTTATTCTAACTATCAACGAATTCCGAGAATTTTAGGCGGAATGGGGATTGTAATTCTTTCTACTTCTCGAGGGATAATGACAGACCGAGAGGCTCGAATAGAAGGAATCGGCGGGGAAATTTTGTGTTATATATGGTAATCTTTCTGATAGCCGAATTATATGCGGAACTTTCATATTTGTGAAAAAAAAAGAGTAAAGGGTAGGTTTCTAATATTATGCCTCTTTGATTAGTTGATGCTTCAAAGCCGTTTTACCTGGAATGAAAGAACAAAAACGGATTCGCGAGGGTTTAATTACTGAACTACGTCCCAACGGTATGTATGTTTCGAGTTCGTTTAGATAACGAAAATCCGATTCTGGGTTTTGCTTCGGGAAAGGTTCAACGTAATTTTATACGTATACTACCAGTAAATAGAATAAAAATTGTGGTAAGTTCTTATGATTCAACTAAAGGGCATATAATTTGTATATCCATTTGTATATTCAAAAGTAAAGACTCAAATAATTAGGTGGTTTTTTGATTTCAACATTCTTTCGTAGGGATACAATTCGAAGTTAAAAATTTTAAGAAACTTATTTTCTTCCAATTAAGTAGATTCCGAATTAAGAAAAGGAGTGACAAATATGAAAATAAGGGCCTCCGTTCGTAAAATTTGTGAAAAATGTCGATTGATCCGTAGGCGGGGACGAATTATAGTAATTTGTTCCAACCCGAGACATAAACAAAGACAAGGATAATCTTTTTAAACCAAAAAGGACTCCCAAAATCTAAAGGACCTGATGTACAGATGTACAAAAAATCAGTAAAAAAAATCAGTAAAAAAAACCAGGATCTGTTTTGACATGAAATGGATATATCCATATATCTCTGACTTATATTTATGAGATGATAAAATATGGCAAAACCTATACCAAAAATTGGTTCACGTAGAAATAGACGTATTGGTTCACGTAAGAATGCGCGTAGAATACCAAAGGGAGTTATTCATGTTCAAGCAAGTTTCAACAATACCATTGTGACTGTTACAGATGTACGGGGTCGAGTAATTTCTTGGTCCTCCGCCGGTACTTGTGGATTCAAGGGTACAAGAAGAGGGACACCATTTGCCGCTCAAACCGCAGCGGGAAATGCTATTCGTACAGTGGTGGATCAAGGTATGCAACGAGCAGAAGTCATGATAAAAGGCCCGGGTCTCGGGAGAGATGCGGCATTAAGAGCTATTCGTAGAAGTGGCATACTATTAAGTTTCATACGGGATGTAACCCCTATGCCACATAATGGCTGTAGGCCCCCCAAAAAAAGACGTGTGTAAACATTGAAGAGATTTCAAGAGAAATAAATAATTCAATGATTTGATCAAATAATATTACTATGGTTCGAGAGAAAGTAACAGTATCTACTCGGACACTACAGTGGAAGTGTGTTGAATCAAGAGCAGACAGTAAGCGTCTTTATTATGGACGCTTTATTCTGGCCCCACTTATGAAAGGCCAAGCCGATACAATAGGCATCGCGATGCGAAGAGCTTTACTCGGAGAAATAGAAGGAACATGTATTACACGTGCAAGATCTGAGAAAATACCACACGAATATTCTACCATCGTAGGTATTCAAGAATCTGTACATGAAATTTTAATGAATTTGAAAGAAATTGTATTGAGAAGTAATCTGTATGGAACTCATAATGCGTCTATTTGTGTCAAGGGTCCTGGGTATGTAACTGCTCAAGACATCATTTTACCACCCTCTGTAGAAATCGTTGATAATACACAGCATATAGCTAACCTAACAGAACCAATTAATTTGTGTATTCAATTACAAATCGAGAGGAATCGTGGGTATCGTATAAAAACGCCAAATAACTTTCAAGACGGCAGTTATCCTATAGATGCTGTATTCATGCCCGTTCGAAATGCGAATCATAGTATTCATTCTTATGTGAATGGGAATGAAAAACAAGAGATACTCTTTATCGAAATATGGACAAATGGAAGTTTAACTCCTAAAGAAGCACTTCATGAAGCCTCCCGAAATTTGATTGATTTATTTATTCCCTTTTTACATGCCGAAGAAGAAAATTTCCATTTCGAAAACAATCAACACAAAGTTACTTTACCCCTTTTTACTTTTCATGATAAATTTGCTAATCCAAGGAAAAGTAAAACAGAAATCACATTGAAATATATTTTTATTGACCAATCAGAACTGCCCCCGAGGGTCTATAATTGCCTCAAACGGTCCAACATACATACATTATTGGACCTTTTGAATAACAGTCAAGAAGATCTTATAAAAATGAAACATTTGCGCATAGAAGATGTAAAACATATATTGAATATTCTAGAAATAAAAAAGCATTTCGAATAAATTTAAATTTTTTTTTTTTTTTTTCTAAGATTTTGTCTAAAAAGATAAAATTTTGTTTTAAATC